AATGAAGGACGTGATCTTGCTGCTGAGGGTAATGCAATTATCCGTGAGGCTAGCAAATGGAGTCCTGAACTAGCTGCCGCTTGTGAGGTATGGAAAGAGATCAAATTTGAGTTTAAAGCGGTGGATACTTTGGATAAGTAAGATAACAAGTAATTACTCTCCGTTCTCTTAATTGAATTGCAATTAAACTCGGCCCAATCTTTTACTAAAAGGATTGAGCCGAATACAAAGATTATATTGCATGTATTTTGGATAAATACATATATCTCTAGATATAGAAGATTTGAAATAGAAATCTAAGACTCGAATCTTTCTATTGTTGTCTTGGATCCACAATTTAACCTATAGATCCTTAGGATTGGTATATTCTTTATATATCCTGTAGTTTCCCTGAATAAAGCGAAGTATCCCAAATCTTTCGACCCATCCTGTATATTGTCTTTTTCGTTCCGTGTTGGAATAGAACCTTAATTTATTACTTGTTATTAGTTAGTTATTAGATGAGATTTTACGAAAAAATTCTTTCTAGGCGAGAACAAATATTTCTTTTTTTTTTTCCTCGAGGCGAAGACATAGGAAAAACCACTTTTTATCATCATATTTCATTTTAATATTGAATTTAGAATGAAAAGGGATTCCATCATATTCATATTATAGTGAAGTCTTACCCCCGGATTCCCACAAAACAAAAGAGAATCCCTTTTCACACTTCCTATTAGTATAGTAGTGATTGAATTTCTATGTTTAGTCTGATAGGAAATAAGATATTCAAATAAAAATAAAGAATTGTGGATCGAATGACTATTCATCTATTGTATATTTATACAAATAGGGGGCAAGAAAACTCTATGGAAAGATGGTGGTTTAATTCGATGGTGTTTAAGAAGGGGTTAGAACGCAGGTATGGGATAAAGAAATCAACGGACAATCTTGGTCCTATTGAAAATACTAGTGAAAGTGAAGATCCGAATAGAAAAGGTAGGGCTAAAAACATTCATAGTTGGAGGGGTCGTGGCAATTCTAGTTACAGTAATGTTGATCATTTATTTGGCGTCAAAGACATTCGGAATTTCATCTCTGATGATACTTTTTTAGTTAGGGATAGTAATGGAGACAGTTATTCTATCTATTTTGATATTGAAAATAAGATTTTTGAGATTGACAACGATCATTTGAGTGAACTAGAAAGTTCTTTTTCTAGTTATCGCAATTCTAGTTATATGAATAATGGATCTACGAGTGAAGATTCCTTATACAATCGTTACATGTATGATACTAAAAATCACATTACTAGTTGCATTGACAGTTATCTTCAGTCTCAAATCTGTATTGATACGTCCATTGTAAGTGATAGTAGTGACAGGTACATTTCTAGGTGCGTTTTTGATAAACGTAGAACTAGTAGTGAAAGCGGTAGGTCCGGTATACGAACCCGCGCGAAGAGTAGTGATTTAACTCTAAGAGAAAGGTCTAATGATCTCGATGCAACTCAAAAATACAGGCATTTATGGGTTCAATGCGAAAATTGTTATGGATTAAATTATAAGAAATTTTTGAAATCAAAAATGAATATTTGTGAACAATGTGGATATCATTTGAAAATGAGTAGTTCAGAAAGAATAGAAGTTTCGATCGACCCCGGTACTTGGGATCCTATGGATGAAGACATGGTCTCTCTGGATCCCATTGGATTTCATTCGGAGGAGGAGTCTTATAAAGATCGTATTGATTCTTATCAAAGAAAGACAGGATTAACTGAGGCTGTTCAAACAGGCGTAGGTCAACTAAATGGCATTCCCGTAGCAATTGGGGTTATGGATTTTCAGTTTATGGGGGGTAGTATGGGATCCGTAGTCGGGGAGAAAATCACCCGTTTGATTGAGTACGCTACCAATCAATTTCTACCTCTTATTATAGTGTGCGCTTCGGGGGGGGCGCGCATGCAAGAAGGAAGTTTGAGCTTGATGCAAATGGCTAAAATCTCGTCTGCCTTATATGATTATCAATCAAATAAAAAGTTATTGTATGTATCAATCCTTACATCTCCTACTACTGGTGGGGTAACAGCTAGTTTTGGTATGTTGGGAGATATCATTATTGCCGAACCAAATTCCTACATTGCATTTGCGGGTAAAAGAGTAATTGAACAAACATTGAATAAAACAGTACCCGAAGGTTCACAAGCGGCTGAATATTTATTCCAGAAGGGCTTATTCGACCTAATCGTACCACGTAATCTTTTAAAAAGCGTTCTGAGTGAGTTATTTAAGCTCCACGCCTTCTTTCCTTTGAATTCCAATTCAATCAAGTAGAGCGCACTAAGTTCAATTATTTTATTTTTTTATTTGTAGCAAACAAGTAGTTAGCTTATCGGAATCAAAGTAAATAAGAATGGAGTTTTCTTTGGTGACCTAAGATCTAATTGTAGAAAGAATCAAAAGTTGCGGATAACTCTTTTTTTTTTACCTAGATCCCAGATTACTAATTAAGAAGTCTCTATCAACAAGATAAAAGCGTGAGTTCTTCCTTTCGTGAAATTAGGCAAATAAAACGAATTTCGTCTTACGTATATAATCAAATTCAAATAGAGAAAAGATAGATATATAGTTTTGTATCTTTCTCCATCTCCCGAAAATCCCATTTTCACTAAAAATCCCGGTTGTGTCGCATTCTAACGAATCTTTCGATAATTTGTAAGAAACTCTTTCTTTATTAAATTAGAAGACAAGAACAAAACACAAAGAAATGAATAAAAAAAATAAAGTTGATTATCATACGTATCTTTCATGTAGATAGATGAATTTATTTAGTTCTACATTCCTTGGACTTATTCTATATACTCACTTAGAGATATAGATACTTATCTCTCTAATAAAAATTTTCAAATTGAATTAATTAATAATAACTACGAATTCATACTAATTATAATTCTTAATTATAATTAGTATAAATATAAAATATGATATTAAAAAATATAAAATATGATATTAAAAAAAAATAATAACAGGTACAAATAGTAAATCGAGGTACCCATTTTATGACAACTTTCAATTTTCCCTCTATTTTTGTGCCTTTAGTAGGCCTAGTATTTCCGGCAATTGCAATGGCTTCTTTATTTCTTCATGTTCAAAAAAACAAGATTGTTTAGATCTGAGGGGACCCAACCTCATCCGTTTTTTTTTTTGAAACTTAGACTTGTAGCATAACACAGATATTTATTTCGGGAAATATGGTATAACATGTGATTTTCGCCGAACATAAAGGAAAAAGCTCTTATGCCTGCCGAAAATGATCTATGGGTAAATGAATTCTAGCTAGTTTTCAAATAGATCAGGATCGCTGAATGCCTTAAATGTAAAGTTGGTGGATCTATATGTATATCAATATGTATATTGGGATCATATGAAGGGTATGTTATTATTTTAGATCTAACCAATTTGATGAATTACTCCTAAAGGTTCACATCAAACTAGTGCTAGTTCACATCAAACTAGTGCTAGTTGATGAGAGTTACTTCGGAAACAAAAAAAAGTAAAGTCAAAATAATTTGAATTTGGGGTATTCTCTCAATTCCAATAAAATGCAATCGTATCAAGTATGAGTTGGCGATCAGAACATATATGGATAGAACTTATAACGGGGTCTCGAAAATTAAGTAATTTTTGCTGGGCCCTTATCGTTTTTTTAGGTTCCTTAGGATTCTTATTGGTTGGAACTTCCAGTTATCTTGGTAGAAATTTGATATCTTTTGTTCCGTCTCAGCAAATCATTTTTTTTCCACAAGGGATCGTGATGTCTTTCTACGGGATCGCGGGTCTCTTTATTAGTTCCTATTTGTGGTGCACAATTTCCTGGAATGTAGGTTGTGGTTATGATCGATTCGATAGAAAGGAAGGAAAAGTGTGTATTTTTCGTTGGGGATTTCCTGGAAAAAATCGTCGCATATTCCTCCGATTCCTTATAAAAGATATTCAATCCGTTAGAATAGAAGTGAAAGAGGGTATTTATGCTCGTCGTGTCCTTTATATGGACATCCGAGGCCGGGGGGCTATTCCGTTGACCCGTACTGATGAGAATTTGACTCCACGAGAAATTGAACAAAAAGCCGCGGAATTGGCCTATTTCTTGCGCGTACCAATTGAAGTCTTTTGAGAAAAGGAACTGGGCTGAAAAACGAATGCTTTCTCAGCAGGAGGGAAAAATGCAAGAATCCTCTTTTTTTCTATAACATAACTTAACTGAAGTTTCGTCAGAACGTTCAGTCCAGCCAAAGCCGACGTATATGGAACAACCACAAAAAAAGAGTTTTGTGGTTTTTTATGCGTATCCAAATCCATGCAACTCAATTGAAACAAGTAAGAAATTGAACTACTAGATTCAATTCATCTCATATATCAAACGATTTCGAAAAACGATTTCGAAAGAAAGAAATTTCTCTTTTTTTTTTTGAAGTTCAATTTTTGTTGGAAGTGATACTTTAGATGCAGATAAATCATATCTTGTAAATTATTTCCTTTTTGGTTTGTCAATCGACCTTTTTTTATCCTTTCGTTTGTGTTCTTTACTAACCAATAATGGGTTTTCTTAATAATGATAACTGGCCTATTTCTGTCTTGTTTTTCCTTTCCGCTCATTTTTTTGATCATCACAATATCTTTCTCTCAATTATTCTATTCTTGACTATGGGGAATCGTTGGAATTTTTTCGAAATATTGGATATTTTGATAGAAAAGGAGTTCTTTCGTCTCAAAATCTCAATAATATTCATTCCTTAAAGTACTTCTTTCGTTCATTTATCAAAAGGAGACACTTGTTTGGAATTTGATGAATTAAGATATCTGGAAACAATATTTTTGATTATTTCTTCATTCGAATTCGAAGTGGAGTCTTAGTCTATTTCTGTATTCTTTCTAAATTCAAACAAAATCACAAATAAAATAGATTCATAGATTTGATACCTTGTCTAGAACTCATGTTTGAAAGAAATATTCGATCACATAGAGTCGACAAATGAAGTGGGTTAATTAAAAATTCACAGGTGAAAAATGGCAAAAAAGAAAGCATTCACTCCTCTTTTGTATCTTGCATCTATAGTATTTTTGCCTTGGTGGATTTCTTTCTCATTTACTAAAAGTATGGAATCTTGGGTTACTAATTGGTCGAATACTGGTCAATCCGAAATTTTTTTGAATGATATTCAAGAAAAAAGTATTCTAGAAAAGTTCATAGAATTAGAGGAAATCCTCTTTTTGGACGAAATGATCAAAGAATACTCGGAGACACATCTACAAAAGCTTCCTACAGGAATCCACAAAGAAACGATCCAATTAATCAAGATACACAATGAGGATCGTATCCATACGATTTTGCACTTCTCGACAAATATACTCTGTTTTGTTATTCTAAGCGGTTATTCTATTTTAGGTAATGAAGAACTTGTTATTCTTAACTCTTGGGCTCAGGAATTCCTATATAACTTAAGTGATACAGTAAAAGCTTTTTCGATTCTTTTATTAACCGATTTATGTATCGGATTTCATTCACCCCACGGTTGGGAACTAATGATTGGTTCTGTCTACAAAGATTTTGGATTTATTCATAATGATCAAATTATATCTGGTCTTGTTTCCACTTTTCCAGTTATTCTCGATACTATTTTAAAATATTGGATTTTCCGTTATTTAAATCGTGTATCTCCGTCACTTGTAGTTATTTATCATTCAATGAATGATTGATAAATGATCCACCGATATTAATCTAATCCAATTAGAATGTTTCTTACTTTGTAGTTCTACATAAGCATTAAAAACTTTCTATCCGGGGGATTTTCATCCTATAGTATTCCAGGAAAATGATTCCAGTAAATAGCAGAATCGGGGGATAGGGAACTATACCAGTGACCTACCCAATTTATTGTAGAAATTTTCGGATCAATGATTAGACCATGCAAACTAGAAATACTTTTTCTTGGATAAAGGAACAGATTACTCGATATATTTCCGTATCGCTCATGATATATATCATAACTCGGACATCCATTTCAAGTGCATATCCCATTTTTGCGCAGCAGGGTTATGAAAATCCACGAGAAGCGACTGGGCGTATTGTATGTGCCAATTGCCATTTAGCTAATAAGCCCGTGGATATTGAGGTTCCACAAGCGGTACTTCCTGATACTGTATTTGAAGCAGTTGTTCGAATTCCTTATGATAAGCAAGTGAAACAAGTTCTTGCTAATGGTAAGAAAGGGGGTTTGAATGTGGGGGCTGTTCTTATTTTACCGGAGGGGTTTGAATTAGCTCCTTCCGATCGTATTTCTCCCGAGATGAAAGAAAAGATAGGCAATTTGTCTTTTCAGAGCTATCGCCCTAATAAAAAAAATATTCTTGTGATAGGGCCTGTCCCTGGTCAGAAATATAGTGAAATCACCTTTCCTATTCTTTCCCCGGACCCCGCTACTAAGAAAGATGTTCATTTCTTAAAATATCCTATATACGTAGGGGGGAATAGGGGAAGGGGTCAGATTTATCCCGATGGAAGCAAGAGTAACAATACAGTTTATAATGCTACAGGAGCGGGCATAGTAAGTAAAATCATACGAAAAGAAAAAGGGGGATATGAAATAACCATAACAGACCCATCGGATGGACGTCAAGTGGTTGATATTATCCCTCCAGGACCAGAACTTCTTGTTTCAGAGGGTGAATCCATCAAATTGGATCAACCATTAACGAGTAATCCTAATGTGGGTGGATTTGGTCAGGGAGATGCAGAAATAGTACTTCAAGATCCATTACGTGTCCAAGGTCTTTTGTTCTTCTTGGCATCTGTTATTTTGGCACAAATCTTTTTGGTTCTTAAAAAGAAACAGTTCGAGAAGGTTCAATTGGCCGAAATGAATTTCTAGACTCGCGGATTTATCGACATCAGGTTCGTAAAAAGAACAAAATTTTTATGTATGATCAAAAAAAATCAATTCTGAAAAACCTTTTATTTACTTGCTCTTTTTCTACGAGCTTGGGGGAATCCCTTGTACCGCATTCCTAGTCATAATAGGTAGATTTTTGTTTGAAGAAGACTATTTTATTTGACTTTATTTTATGACTTTACCACCTCTTTCTTTGTTTTTTTTTAACCAAATTGAATTGGTACGACTATGTTACTATTGCCAGATTTCAATGTTATAAAATGGATCCATTTTATTCTATTTTCTATTTGAAATAGAATAAAATTGGGATAGATATTAGCATAAGTAAGCGGGTAATAGAACGAACTATAAATGCGGGGAACAAATAATTCTAGGAGGCATTATTTGTCTTCCTAGTCTTCGACACAAGAAAAGGAATTTTCTAAACCCCTTTCTTGTGTCGAAAGAGTAATGATTTTTCATCCTGTTCGTCAAAAATTCCTAGTCTTGGTTTCGGTTTTCCAGATGTATCAGAACTTTTTTTTTTCGATTTATTACGTACAATAAAGTAGTGGACAAACAAAAAATAAAAC